GGTAATACAAAAGTGTGTAAACTATAAAAACGGGTCAAAGTGGATTGGCCCACACTAGCACTTCCACGTAATAACTCTACCAAGGGTGATCCTATTACAGGAATAGCTTCAGGTACACCTGTCACGATTTTTACCGCCCAATAACCAATTTGGTCCCAAGGTAAGGAATAACCAGTTACACCAAAAGATGCAGTCAATACAGCCAGAACTACACCCGTAACCCAAGTCAATTCGCGAGGTTTTTTAAATCCACCTGTGAGATACACACGAAATACGTGTAGGATCATCATTAGGACCATCATACTTGCTGACCATCGATGAACCGATCGGATTAACCAACCAAAGTTGGCTTCAGTCATTATGTATTGAACAGAGGCAAAAGCCTCTGTAACAGTCGGACGGTAGTAAAAAGTCATAGCAAAACCCGTAGCTACTTGTACTAAAAAACAAGTAAGTGTGATCCCTCCTAGACAATGAAATATGTTAACATGAGGAGGAACATATTTACTAGTTATATCATCTGCAATCGCCTGAATCTCGAGACGCTCCTCGAACCAATCATATACTTTATTGAGATAGGTAAACCAAGAGGACTCCCCCTCTGAGAACCGTATATGAGAATTTCATCTCGTACGGCTCAAGCAGAAACACCCCAATACTGATTGCAATGGACATGTAATAGAAAGTTGGAAACTTCCTATACACTTGATTCAATCGTCCCCGAAGATACGAAGGAACTCAAATCCAGAATCTCTTCTTTGGTGTGATGATAATGCCAAAATATCAAGTTGGCTCATTTGTCTTTATCTTGATCGTTATAGGCCTCTTGAATCTTCTATTCTCCTATTTCTTTGTTATTGAATTTCTTGTTTTTGTTTGTGCGTAATGCAGATTTATGTTTTGTTTACTATTGATATAATAGGAATTCTCTTGTTGAGACCCTATGAATCGATTGAAACCTCAGATTCATACTATAACCACGATGATTCAATAAAAATCCCCAAGCTAAGACCAAAAGTTCTATGAGCAAGAACTATTTGAGCATCACTTATTCAATGAATGGATGTAATGATTCAAAATCCAGAGAAAAATTTATCCTCATTATTCTGAAGGAAGAAAAATCGTTCAATTTATGACTCTTTGTTTGAAAATTTTTGGAGTCCGGTCGCGAGGTCTGATATAGCAGGTATGAATCATAGTTCAAATATTTCTTGATCTATTCCATATATTCCGTGCTCCAGATACTCAAATGAATATCCGACGAGGCAGAACCATCTTTATCGAGATGACAGATCTATTCTCTGTACTATCAATAGGATCAATTATAACAAGTCACACACTCATATTCCCGAAATACCGAAACAACGGAATTCCACGGTCGAACTACCAGAATGGCCTAGAAAACCAAGTCCTAAGTGATTCATTTTTGATTGAAAAGCTAGGACTTGATGGTTCTTATGGACCTAACTCGTTGAAATTCCATCCAACAAAACGGAAGAATTATAAATCTCCAAAATAATAGATAGGAATATGGCAAATAAAGCCATTGCGACACCCATAAATGGGGTGGTTCCCCATCCAGGAGCCACTTTACCATATTCCGAATTCAATGGTTTCAATAAATCCCCTGTAAGAGTCCGTCTTGGCCCAGATCTAGAACTACCCTCAACAGTTTGTGTAGCCATAAATCCTATTGCATTGGTTGAGATCTGTTGACTTTGTATACTATTCCGTTGTAAATAAACGATCTTATCGTAGCGTAGATCCATCGTGGTCTTGAAATTATCTAATAATGGAAACAGCAACCTTAGTCGCCATCTCCATATCTGGTTCACTTGTAAGCTTTACGGGGTACGCCCTATATACCGCTTTTGGGCAACCCTCTCAACAACTAAGAGATCCATTTGAGGAACACGGGGACTAATTGAAGTAATGAGCCCCCATATGGGGGCTCATTACTAAGATAATGAAAAATCATTTCATCTTTTTAGTCGGGACTTTAGGCGGTTCTCGAAAAAAGATAGCGAAAAAAATTATCCCTAAAGTCGAGACTAACAGGAATGTATAAACCAATGCTTCCATAGATTCGATCGTGGTTTACAATTATAGCTTCCACACCTGTTTGTTTGGGATCATTTCCCGGATAAAGAAAGGGCAAGAGCAAAGAAAGGGCGATGATTGAAATCAAGATTTCTATGGTACCTTATCTTATGTCAAATCCAAAAAATCAAATAGAGAGGCGAAAAATACCAGAGCAATGTTGTATCAGACTACTTGTCTTCTTGTAGTTGGATCTCCAAGTTTTTGGAATGCTCCAAATTCCACTTGAGCATCCAAATCTGGGTCAATACCAGCAAAAACATCTCTGAACAAGGTTCTAGCGCCATGCCAAATGTGTCCGAAAAAGAAGAGCAAAGCAAACGTAGCATGTCCAAAAGTGAACCAACCCCTTGGACTGCTCCGAAAAACACCATCGGATTTCAAAGTAGCACGATCTAATTCAAAAATTTCACCCAATTGGGCACGTCTAGCATATTTTTTCACAGTAGCAGGATCGCTATAGCTGACTCCATTGAGTTCGCCGCCATAGAACTCAACAGTTACACCCACTTGTTCGACACTATACTTCGATTCCGCCCTTCGAAAAGGAACATCGGCTCTCACAATTCCGTCTCCGTCTACCAAAACTACCGGAAATGTTTCAAAAAAAGTAGGCATACGACGCACAAAAAGCTCATGCCCTTCTTTATCTCTAAAAACGGGGTGTCCTAACCATCCAACAGCTATTCCATCCCCGTTGTCCATTGAGCCTGCTCTGAATAATCCACCCTTCGCTGGATTATTGCCGATGTAATCATAAAAAGCTAATTTTTCGGGAATTTTAGACCAAGCTTCCGATAAACTTAGATTTTCGGCTAGTCCGGCGCCAACTCTTCGATATATTTCTTGCTGGAAGTATCCCTGATCCCACTGATAACGAGTGGGACCAAATAATTCGATCGGGGTAGTTGCTGAGCCATACCACATAGTTCCAGCAACAACGAAAGCTGCAAAAAAGACAGCAGCGATACTACTAGAAAGGACAGTTTCAATATTGCCCATACGTAATCCTTTGTATAGACGTTGGGGTGGGCGGACACTAAGATGGAATAGACCCGCTAATATGCCCAATGTACCTGCTGCAATATGATGAGAGGCTATTCCTCCCGGAACAAAAGGATCAAAACCTTCCGCGCCCCACGCCGGATTTACAGGTTGTACTTTTCCGGTTAGGCCATAAGGGTCGGACACCCATATTCCGGGACCATACAAACCTGTTACATGAAATGCGCCAAACCCAAAGCAAGCCACCCCTGAAAGAAATAAATGAATTCCAAAGATCTTGGGCAAATCCAAAGAGGGTTTTCCTGTACGTTCATCACAGAATATTTCTAGGTCCCAATATACCCAATGCCAGATAGCTGCTAAGAAGCACAAGCCAGAAAACACAATATGTGCCCCGGCCACACCTTCGTAACTCCAAATACCCGGATTCGTTATAGTTCCTCCTGTGATACTCCAACCACCCCATGAATTGGTTATTCCTAAACGAGTCATGAAGGGTATAACGAACATACCTTGTCTCCACATTGGATCAAGAACAGGGTCAGAGGGATCAAAAACTGCTAATTCGTATAGAGCCATCGAACCGGCCCAACCAGAAACTAGAGCTGTATGCATTATATGGACAGAAAGCAACCGACCAGGATCATTCAATACGACGGTATGAACACGATACCAAGGCAAACCCATGAAAATACCCCTTTATCAAAGAAAAAATAGACACTATGTAACTTTATCGCATTGGAAAAGACTATGCTATGGACCTCACCCTTTCAGTGGATTATCTCAAAACAAGGGTTAATGTTTATTTGGTTCCGTTGGTAATAATTGAACAATTCTGTTCGTAGGAACAAAGAGAAGCAGATCTATTCTATACCCAATAAGTACCAATACGCAATGGGGAATTAGTCCCATTTTTGGGGAACGAATGTATAGATACTTGTTCATCGTTCGAACGATCTGTTCGTAAGAACTTTCCTTTATTCATTCGGTATTTCTCCATGAAACCTTACAATCTATAGATAAAATACGATAAACGGCAATATTCTGAAGACAATAACCCCAATTGTTTATTACGTTTCCACATCAAAGTGAAGTAGAGTACTTAACTCCCTTTTGAATTTAATGCCCATTGGTGTTCCAAAAGTACCTTTTCGGAGTCCTGGAGAGGAAGATGCGGTTTGGGTTGACGTATAGTGCGACTTGTCAGACATATTGGGTCATACGGGATTTCCCCGTTCTCTCCCCCGATCGAGATATCCTCTGTTTCGCCCAAGAAAGATTGATTGAACCATCAATAATTCGGAGCGTGAAGTACAATTAGATCAATTTATTTGGTTGGGGATCGATATTCTCAATTAAAAGAATTTATGGTTGGCTTGGACCAATAAAATGAAGTATACAGGCTCCGTTAAGAAAATACCAAATTGGTAATCTATGTATGATTACCACTCTATCCTAAATGATTTCTTTATACCATATGAGTGATCTCAAACTGCCAATCAATGGAGTAATATGATAAATCCATCGAATATTGGGTGGAAGGCATGAAAATGAAAGAAATTGAAAAAAAAAAGTCGTAGCAAAAAGAAGTGGTGCTGGGATCATTTGTCCTATATGTGCAAATCAAATTCGGGCAGATCTTTACCCGGAGTAGAGCCTAAACCTAAAAAAAAGAGTTGAAGAGACCCATTCGGGAACAAGAAAATTACATCGTGATTTGGATTTCGATGAAGCAATACATCAATGAGAGGTTAGTTCGATAAGTTCAGTGAATTCGGAAGCAAGTCAAAACTCATGTTTCTTGAAAAATGGAAGAAAAAGCCCCTTCATTAGGAAAAAGCCTGCTACGAAAAAAGAAAGAGGGCTCGAATCGACACATTGATTTTTTTCTCAATTTTTATTTTTTGAACCGTATGCATCCAAAGGTGCGTGTGCGGTTCTTAAGGGATACAACTTTGTCCTAATCAACCGACTTCATCGAGAAAGATTACTTTTTTTAGGCCAAGAAGTTGATAGCGAGATCTCGAATCAACTTGTTGGTCTCATGGTATATCTCACCATAGAGGATGATACCAAGGATCTTTATTTGTTTATAAACTCTCCTGGCGGATGGGTAATCCCAGGAATAGCTATTTATGACACTATGCAATTTGTGTCACCCGATGTGCATACAATATGCATGGGATTAGCCGCTTCAATGGGATCTTTCATCCTGGTCGGAGGAGAAATTACTAAACGTCTAGCATTCCCTCACGCTTGGCGCCAATGAGTTTTTTATTTGAGAGAAAAAAGAAGACTGTGCCTTCGCCATATGGAATATGAATAATAAGTAATAATAGCATGGCATTTCGGGTTCGATATGAGCAAACTAGTATTGTTTTTTTATAACATGAGATTATGTATCGAGATAGTAGTATGAAGCAAAGGTTATTTCCGATTTGATCTTATGTATCGGGGTACATTTCAGCGTCACAAACTTTTTGTCAGAAGTCTCTTTCCAATATTCATGTTACGAAAGAGTGTGAAAATCAAAAAAAAAAAAAGATTCTTTTTTCCTTATTTGATCAGATCAGAAAGAAACTTTGGGATTGCTAAATCACAGACGAGATAAATATATAAAGCAACGGAACCATCATAGTATTTATTTTTGACTCCTCCGAAAGGAAGGATGGTAAATGGATCAGGATCCGGGTCTGATGGATTCTATTTCTCTATTTCTTCGATGACAGAAGGGAAAAAGAAATTCCATTGCAGAGCCGTATGCAATGCACAAAAGATGCCTGTACGGTTGTTCAATTCTATCTTTTTTTTTTTCTTCTTTTTATTCTTTATCCCTTGGCCCAATTGTGCGAGATAGAGGAATCGTTCATTGTCTTATATCATCAGGGTTATGATCCACCAACCTGCTAGTTCTTTTTATGAGGCACCCACAGGAGAATTTATCCTGGAAGCGGAAGAACTACTGAAACTCCGCGAAACCCTCACAAGGGTTTATGTACAAAGAACGGGCAATCCTTTGTGGGTTGTATCCGAAGACATGGAAAGGGATGTTTTTATGTCAGCAACAGAAGCCCAAGCTCACGGCATTGTTGATCTTGTAGCGATCGAAAATACCGGGGATTCCGCATAAATCTGTGATTCCATTTCGAATCATAATTGGAATGAACTGTGATTTGATCTTTTATCTTCTTACCTGGATCAAATTGTAAATGGAAGTAATTCATAATCATCCGGTTAGGATCGATCTAAACCAGCCCATTCTGTGTATGATTCGGCATGCCAACTATTAAACAACTTATTAGAAACACAAGACAGCCAATCCGAAATGTCACGAAATCCCCTGCTCTTCGAGGATGTCCTCAGCGTCGAGGAACATGTACTAGGGTGTATGTGCGACTCGTTCAGATCATGGTATGAGTTAGAACAAATGAGACGATTTTTCCAGTATCAAAGAACCGTACCCGTACCAATGAATAGGATAGAATGGAAGAACCCCATTCGCTATCTAAAAATAAAGATCTCTCATATACCTCTATTGTGTATGGAATTTATGGTTTCCATTGGTGCAAATCCAATCACCTCGATTTGAGATGAAAAGCAATTCCCCATTGGTAGCAAATGGTTATCCCATTAAGCGGGGTAAATGGTATTTAAGAAGCAGAAAGATTATGCTCCTACTGTAGCAAGAACGGACTAACAGGGTCAGCTACCTATTAACCTTCATAATTAAATGCCGTCACTGTATGGATAGATCTCATTGTGAAAGGGCCTATTACTGGATAATTCATAGGTAGAGCCAAAGAGCGTGAACTGTACAAGTTAAAGTTACCAATAACATTGATTAAATGAGAGAAGGGGCTCCGGTGTATAGAAAGGACCTCACCGTTTAAGAAGTAACCATAGAAACGATGGAAGCCACTATTCACCCATTTATTACTATTTATTTTATACCTAATATCCGTACAATTTTTTTTTTGGGGGGGGTGAAATGACCAGAAGAAATAAAAAAAAATCGTGGTTGGGAAGGTTATAGTAGCAAAAGCCATTGGAATTTGGATTTCATACATCAGAAGAATCCGTTTTGTTATTACTAAAGAGAGGGAAAAGAATGACTGAAAGAAATCAATTAGTTATTCAGCAAAGTTTCATTTGATTCAATGACCAGAATTAGACGAGGATATATAGCTCGGCGACGTCGAACAAAAATTCGTTTATTTGCATCAACCTTTCGAGGGGCTCATTCAAGACTTACTCGAACTATTACTCAACAGAAAATGAGAGCTTTGGTTTCCACTCAGCGGGATAGAGACAGGCGAAAGAGAGATTTTCGTCGTTTGTGGATCACTCGCATAAATGCAGTAACTCGCGAAAATAGGGTATCCTATAGTTATAGTAGATTAATACATGATCTGTACAAGAAGCGGTTGCTTCTTAATCGTAAAATACTTGCACAAATAGCTATATCAAATAGGAATTGTCTTGACACAATTTCCAATGAGATTCTCAAATAAGGAGATTGAAAGCGGAATGCTTTAAACGGAGGGAAGGGAGTTCCCCGGAGAATGAACTCCGGGAAGATAGAGTAGAAATGAATATGATAAGATCAGTAGTAGGAATGAACGAACACGTTTCAATAAAAAAAAAGAATGAGGTAAGAAGAAATCTTTTTTTTTATTATTATGACGCGAAAATCTCTCGGCTTTTTCGAACAAAACATCAATCTGAGTTCCAATTAATTAGAGTTTTGATTCGATTGAGGAATAGACTTATTTATTATTTTCTGGTTCTAGGACCGGTATTTCTAGGGATCGATTCGGTTCTCTCAAACTGTTTCTCATTATTAAGAAAGGGTAACGAAGATAAAATACGAGCTTGTTTTATAGCAATAGTAATTAATCGTTGTTGTTTCAAGGTCAATCTATTCACTCGTCTAGATAATATTTTTCCTTGTTCACTAATAAATTGACTAATTAAACTCATGTTTCTATAATCAATTCGATCCCCCGATCCAATTGGGGGCAAACGCCTACGAAAAGATCTCTTGGATTTACGAAAAGGTCGCTTGGATTTATCCATGGTTTATTCCTATTCCTTATCTCTAAAATCCTATTTCTTCATTCATTTCGGATCCGATCGAAATAGGACTTGATTTGTATATATACATATATGTAATTTCTTCCTTGGAAGAGTAGCGCATGCGTTCCATTCGATCTATTTCTTTATCTCCGCATGAATCGTATGCTTGTAACAATAAGAACAGAATTTTTTCAATTCTAATCGACTAGGTGTATTGTGTCGATTTTTTTGAGTAATATATCTGGAAATGCCCCTCGATTCTTTATTCAAACCATTTCGGGCACAACCGGTACATTCCAAAATAATTATGACTCTGACATCTTTACCCTTGGCCATGAACCCCCTTTGGATTTACTCAATTCTTCTGTTTTCGATTCGAACCAAAGAAGAAGAAAGGAAGAAAAAAAAATAGAAGAGAAGCTGCTAACTCGAAATCCAATTCAATTAGGAAAGATTTCGTTGCAATCAATAAAGTAATAAAATCCAAATAAAATAATAAGTAATACAACTATTTCTAACTTATCAATTATTCCCAATCCCAGTATTTCATTTACTATCTTGTATGATCTGGAACAGCTTGCCCTCAACCCACATTTCTATTCCTGTTCTTCCTCTATTAGTTCTATCCTGAACCCAAGTTTCACTGAGGTTCAATCCACTTTTATTCTTTCTCTTTCTTTCCTATCCTAAATAACTGAAAAAAGGGGGGGATTAGTCACAGAGAATTTCTTGTATCTCGAATCTTCTTGATCCCTTCCCATGCCAATAACTAGAATGAAAAAAAAGGGAATGTCAACGCATCTGGGAATAAACGATTGATCTCTATCAATAGACCTGCTAAAGACCCGAACCATAGAGTAGCTAGCACAGGTGCCGTGGAGAGATATGTTTTTATATCTCGCATTGAAAATCCTCCTTCTTTATTGTAATACATATATGGTCAGATGCATGTGTAGTTAAAGATCACTTGTATTTGTTTGTACGAGGAATCCCTAACTAAAATGGATATATACAACGATCCGATAGATGAGATCTACCTGTCCCTAAACCAGAAAAAGGCGAACTCTTCTTCCCGAGCATTACTGAATAAATATTCATTCCTTTATACGTTGGGTATGTATATAATTCTTTTTTATTATATGAGACGAAAAAGAAGAAATGGCAAGAGAAATTCTAGATAGATAGAGGAAATAACGATGTGGAAAACAAGACAAGGATTCTCTACAATGACACTGTACAACAATTGAAAGAAAGGGATGTAGCGCAGCTTGGTAGCGCGTTTGTTTTGGGTACAAAATGTCACGGGTTCAAATCCTGTCATCCCTACCTATTACTTCTCCTATGGACAGTAACGAGAGGTCAATTGAGATCGATTAAAATTGGACATAATCCATCATTTTAGGATACTATATCCATCCAAGATGGATTGGGAGTACAAAAAGAATTCTTTTCTTGAGAATAGTCGTATCTCCTGTCATAAGAAAGCGCTCTTAGTTCAGTTCGGTAGAACGTGGGTCTCCAAAACCCGATGTCGTAGGTTCAAATCCTACAGAGCGTGATTCTGTTCTTGTAATGCCAAATCACAATAAAATACCTTCACTAACTTGAACTGCAACCTGAATTTGACCTCCCGGAGATTAAGAAGGAGGTCAATCAAAAAAAGAGATGTTACTCAATTAAAGGTCCAACTGATCACCGCGTCTGTATTGTAAATATGCAGTTACGAATAATCCGGCCAAAGTAATAGGAATTAGGCCTAACACGATTCCAAATAGAAAAACTTCAATCATTTCAATTTGTTTGAAAGAAGAGAGAAAGA